TTTTTTTTTGTKAAAAAACTKAAATGAANGAAHYTTTTACCATAAAATAATTTTTCTACCCCCCCCCCCCCCCTTTTTTTTACAAATATGAATTTTACCGATCAATAATGTGAGTTAGTTTAATTTGATATACACAATAAACTCATTTTTTATGGAATTCTATATCTAATTTTATCAAATCAAATAAATCAATCCAATTTAAATTGGATTCGGATAGGCATACAAAAAAATTGTATATTTTGCATTTTCAAAAGAGAATTGTTTAAATCTTAATCTTAAAATTAAAAAGTAAGAATAAAATTTAAAAGTAAGAAGGTTTTTTTGATGCGTTTTTAGAAATAAAATAATGGATACCTCATTACATTAAATTAGTATCATATATATGACTAAAATGTAAGACAAGTTATATGTGCATTTGTTTGCTTTCATATATCAGATATGATATAGGACATAAAGTATCATTAACCTCTTTTCAATTGTGGGTACATATGTACCCTTAAGAGACTGAAACGACTGCCATTATTTGTATCAAACCAATATTGATTCATACGCGCTAAATCTTCTAATCGATAATTGGGCCAAAGAAAGAATTTTAATTTAATTAATTGATGTCTATCAATATCTTTATTTTCATTCAAACATTGACCACAACTTTGAAAATTATTCTCATTCCAAAATAGAATATTTTGATCCAAACTTTGTCTATTTTTTGAATGGAAATAAATTAGAATTCTTAATTCTTTACAACATCTAGACGATAAAATATTTTCAGGGAAAGGAAAATCAGAATAATTATTTCCAGTTAGATGTCTTTGAATAAATTTATCAAAATCCTCCTTATCGGCATATCTTTGCTCTCGGTATCTTTGATTAGTACAATGCCTACTCTTATGAATTAATGAAATATTTATGGTTTGATGCATAATAAACGGTCCTGATTTTTTTACAGACAGACGAAGAGGTTCAATAATCAATATCCCCCTTTTCCTCAATTCTGTAAAAGTGAAATTCTTATTAATCAGCATTATATCAAGATTCATTTCTCTCCTTTGAATAGAGGATAGAGTTATTTTGTTTGGATTTTTCATTCTAAGCAGGAGACAATATACTTTGATATTATTGATCATTCTTTGATTCAAAGCACCATCCCATCTCAATTGAAAAAGTAAATATCTTTTCAGGAAGAAATCTAGTTCTGCTTCCGTATTGCTCTTGTATAGTTTTTTCTTTTGTAGTTTTTTCATGCCTGATTCTGAATAAATTTCTTCAATCTCGTTTTCTTGATTTAAAAGAAGAGATACAAGATTTTCTTGGTTTTGCACCTTTGATCTAAGATCTCTTTGGTTTTCAGATTCTTTTTCTTTTTGATTTTTTAATTCAAATTCAAAAGATTTTTTTCCGTTCGACGATATAATTTCTTTTTGCTTTCTATTGATGTTTTGAGTTTCACTAAGATTTTCATTTCTATTAAAATAAAAAAAAAGGAAGTTGTTTGGTATAAACCAGGGTTTCATTTTATATGCATTATAAAGTAGTAAAAATTCTGGGAAGAACCAAAGCTCCAGATTTGGTATAGGATGACTTAGTATTTCTGCATTCATTCCCATCCAATCCCATTTTTTTTTTTTTTTGGAGGAATTGCTTTCTTCATCTTGATGAACCATAAGATAAAAAAGGTTTTTTTTCTCAATTTTATCAATTAGTTGATAATTATAATTAGTACCCTCGGTCTTAGTATTTTGATTCTTGTTGGTATCGACCTTGACCCAGGCTTCAATATCTATTTTTTTTCTAAGACAAAAATTGATGATTTTCCAATCAAAATATTTTCGATCCGTATTTTTTTCCATATATATAATATCACCTTTGCCTAGAAAATTATTGATAGGGATATAGGCTAATTTATCAAATGTTTTTCTTTTCTGTGTGTTGTAATTATAAGAATTCTTTTGAGTCTTATTTACTTGGAATGGTGATCTATAAATGGATGGGTCCTCTTTCTTTTCATAATTAATAGATCTATAAGATAAAAGATTATATATATAGTATTTTTTAAAATTCTCTTTCTGATTTGATAATAAATATACTTTGTAATCGCTTTGTTTTTTATAATAACTTAATTGTTCTTTTTCATATGAATCCTCTTTCTTTAAATTTGTATCTTGAATTGTATGACATTGATTGGTGCTATTTTGCCACTTTTGTGCTATTAATTTTAATTTAGACCATCTAATCTGAGATAAATGGTATTGATAATGACCTATTAACCAGTTTTTCCATTTATTTTTTTTCGAGTTCCGAAGTTTCTTAGCTTTGAATTCAAAATCAATTATTCCTTGTCTTCCAAAATAAGTTTTTATTGAAGTTTTAAGAAAAAGGGGTGTTCCGTGATATTCAAGAATAGATCTTAACTTGTTTAATTTAAGAACTTGGATTTGTGACAATTTGTAAAATACATATGCTTGTGAGAAGGAGGATAATCCATCAACACTCTGTGAATTATTATTACTAATATTATAAAAGGATTTTTGTATAGTTGAAATAAAGTCAATTTTCGTTTCATTAGTTTTATTACCTTTTTCATGATTTTTTTGAATATTTAAAATGGGTTTATCAATAAGAGTTTTTGTTGATTCAAGAAAAAGTTTTGTATGCATTCTGGGAATATTAATCATAGATAGAAGTATATCTATGTATATCTTTTCAATGAAAAATTTTATAAAAAAATAAAATTTATGAATTAATCGAGCGCTGCGCCTTTTTAATATTTGCCAAATAGTTTTTTGGAATTCGAATCTTTTAACATTAGAACTACTTTTATTAGTATTAGGACTAAGATTTATTCCTGGAATCACTTTTTTTTTTTCTTTTGTAATTTTTTCTATTTTTTTTCTAATTGTACTTGTTCTATCAGTTAGATCGTTCGTTTTTTTTTCTGTCAGTAAATAATTTGTCCAACTTGTAGATCTAATTTGATTCACGGATTCATGAATTATTTGATTACGCGTTATAGAATCTTTTTCTTTTTTCGTTTCGCTTGATTTATCTACTTCTTTCAATCTACTAAATAGAATTCTTTTTATTTTTGAAATTTCTTTTATTATTATTTTTAAAAATAGAATACTTTTGCTAAACCATTTGTTTGTTTTTTTTGAGATAGTTAGAAAAAATCTTGTTCTTGCTTTTAAAACTTGTAGAATTAGAAAATATTTTTTTTTTAAGTTTCCAATTTTTTTTTCGAGTTTCTTTAAAATAGGTCCAAAAAAGGAAGGCCGTTTTCGGGGAGAACCAAAAGGAAGTTCAGTCTCCATTCCCCAAACTGTTAAAAAAGAAAAATCATCTTTTTGCCCTTTCTTTTTCATTCGATCTATATAAGAAGACCCTAACTTAGATCCGTACCAAGGTTTCAGACAGAAAGGAAACAGTATTTTTATCTGAATGCCGTCTAGTAACCAATTTTTTGGAAATTCTCTTTTTGATAATTGAACACCATTATAGGTGCATTTAATATGTATTTCTCTATTCCATTCCTTGAAATCCTCAGACCATTCAGGAAATTGCAATAGTAGTATACGGATAATATTTTTAGCTACTATTAATGAAGGTAATAGAATATATTTTCTAAGAGTCGATTGAGTTATTAACATTAAACCTCTTACTGCTTGTGCGAATGGGATAGTATCCCAGGCTTCCGCTATTTCTATTCGTGCTTTTTCCTTTCTTTTGTTCTCTTCTTTTTTGTCTTTCTCTTTTTTTTCTTCTATATAATCTGAAATTTTTAGTTCTGTTCCCTCTCCCATCCAGTTTCGAAAAATGAGTTTCATTACCCCGGAGGTATCAAAAAAAAGAAGGTGTGGTTTGTATATTCTGTTCAAAAAGAGGAGAGAATGCGCATTTGCTTGAAAGAGTTCCCCAATAACTGTTTTACGTCTTTGTGCTCGCATAGACCCTTTGATTATGTCTCGACGAAAATCCGATTGTTGCGAATAGCGTATCAAAGCCACTTCGTCTGTTTTATCAGGATTTGTAATATCTTTATTATCATTATTTCGCCGATTATCAGTAAAAATCACTACACGTTTGGCTTTTCTTGAACGAATCTGATAATCAATGGGTACTTCTTCTTCACCCTCTCCTTCCTGTTGTTCTAATTCATTGATTAATTTGAATGACCATCGAGGGACGTTTTTACTGATTTCTTTTATTCCAATAATTTTTTTTTTTCTTTTTTTATTTTTAGTATCAGTTCTAATTGCATCGAATAAAAATTTTAAAAATTTTGTTTCCTTTTCGGAATCCATTCTTTCTTGTTCTAAAAATAAAAAGGAAACTTTCAAATTAAAGTTTGATTCTCTTTCTCTAGCAAGTTGACTGATTAAAGTCAAGAAATACCTTCTTTTTTTTGATAATGTTTTTTTTTCAAATCGTTCTCTTTTCTGTTCCAATTTTCGGCGATCCGTATCAGTAAGAAAGAGAACATGAATTTTATTTCTTTCTATAAAACTTTCTATTAAAATTTCATTTCTAATTAAAGGTGAAAGAAATTTTTTGATTCTTCCACGATGCAACCCATTCAAGAAAGGATCATATATTTGGTGCAAGTATTCTTTTTTATTCCCCTCATTACACAATCGAATTTTTTTTTCTAGTATATCAACAGAAATAGATCTTTTGTCTAAAGCTTCAATTCGATTTATCAACTCATTGTTTAGATTATTATTTTTTTCTTGATTAGTATAAACCCAATGATTGTATAATTCATCTTTTTCTATTATTGAGAAGGGTATCTTTCTTTGTATCATTTCCAAAAAAGTGGATAAACTAGGTGGAAACGAAAAAGATATTTTTTTTTTTCCATAACTTTGACATGTATAAAAAAAATATTGTGACATTTCATTTCTTATGGCATTTTCGAATCTATTATTTTTTATATATCGCAGTGGTCGATTCCATCTATTATAATTGAAAAGAAGAGTTACAAGGGGTTTTTCAAACCAGAA